GCCAGTACTTAAGCGGGCCGGGATTTTTTCGTACAAAATAAAAAGTAAGGTAGTCCTTCTATTGGTGATATCTGTTTCAAATCATTATATAAATTGAATTGCTGATCTGATCAAAAATTTTTATATCGTATATTATCATCATAATATTTATATATATATATTGAATTGATTGTTTTTTATATTTTTCTATTCTAAATTCTAATAAGAAAAAATAAGAAAAGAAAGAAGATGAGGGGTTTTTGATCAATCTTTACTTCAACTTTACCTGTTATATCACATAAACAATTAACAATTTTTAGTTGGGAGAGATGGCTGAGTGGACTAAAGCGGCGGATTGCTAATCCGTTGTATGATTTTTATTTATACCGAGGGTTCGAATCCCTCTCTCTCCGCTATCCCTCATCACTGGATCCCTTGATTAAAATAGTTAATGGAATAAAGAATTCTTAAAAAAAGCAAAGCTAAAAATGTCTTATGTTTATTCTTCACGTCCTGGATTGCGTCCTGGATCATTAGATAAGAATCCGAAGATGAAGAGAGAAACAAAGAATATCACTACTGTATAAACGAAGAGTTTGAGAGTAAGCATTACAAAATCTCCAAGATATCATTTTTTTAGGGGGAATAGATTACCCATTTTTTTCGTACCGCATATGCTATGCTATAATGAAGTGTGTTTTTTTTTTTTTTTTTTAATCATGAATTTAGGAGAATATTGAAGATTTCATCGAAAACTTACAGCAGCTTGCCAAACAAAGGCTAAGAGAAAAAAGAATAGAGGTATGATAGGCATAATGTCTATGAGTGGATTGAAAAAAGCATAAGCCTCGGGCAATTTGGCGAAGAAAAAACTACTCGAACTCAAATAAGGGATAGAATTAAGACAGATACAGATAAAACTAAAGATATTAAGCATAACAAAAATTTCGTTCTTGTAGATTAGATAATTTAATTTTGATTGAGTCATTTTTATAATATAAGGTAAAAATGAAAAAGGCAGGCAAAAAAATCCTTCTTTATTCTTTGAACTATCCCAAATCAAAAACTCCTTTCAATTCTCAAACAAGAATACAAAGAATTATACTTTCATACAATATCTTAATTGAATTCAATGTAATGATCAATGAATTTTTTGATTCTATCTCTTCATGTATAGAAACCTAGCAACAATATATTACATACTAGAATTGACGAATAACCAATACTAATATAATATTAGTATTTATTAGTGTTGAATATAAATTTCAATGGGGCGTGGCCAAGCGGTAAGGCAACGGGTTTTGGTCCCGTTACTCGGAGGTTCGAGTCCTTCCGTCCCAGCCCCTTTCTTTGAGGTTTTTAATTTATTTGTTCAAGAAAAAAAAAAGGGATCCTTCCTGAGTAAGACTTTTCCGTAAAGTAAGAAAAGTCAAATATTATTATATATTTAATATAGAGACTATTTATAGATATAATATAAAATCAAAACTATACGACCGGCCATATCATAATATATAATAATATATACATATATCCGTTGATCCAATGACTATTCATGATTTCATATTGAATCAATTCCATATCAGTTTGAAATTAAATAAGAGAAATGTTATGGTAAAACTTCGTTTAAAACGATGTGGTAGAAAGCAACGTGCGACTTGAAGGACATGATTGACTGTGGATTCTTACATCCGCCATTTTCTATAAGAATGAAGATGCTCTTGGCTCGACATAGTTTGTTCTTTTTACTAGGAACCTAATTTGTGTTGGGTTCTAATCTAAATAAAAAGTACATGATGAAGCTCGAGCAGAAAGTATTGAGATTTATTTATTGGGGGAAAGAATCTAGGGTTAGTGACAATAAAAATCAATAAGTTGAACCAACTTTGTAAATATATCCTCTATAATATATATATATAATATAAATTGATAAATTATATAAATTGAAAAGGGTTAAAATTCAAACAAGTTTGAAATAAAAAATAAAATAAGTAATATTTGTCGGAATTCATAAAACTATATTCGATCAAAAGTGTATCACAAGGGAATCAATCTCTCTTATTTTTTTCTATAGAAAGAAATAAGAGAAAAAACAAAAGGTATGTTGCTGCCCTTTTGAAAGGAGTAAGGATCACCGAAGTAATGTCTAAACCCAATGATTTCACAAAACAAAAATAAAGGATTCCGGAACAAGGAAACACTATTTTTAATTGTCTCAACAATTGGATCAAAATGCGGAATAAAAATTGATTCGAGACAAACAAAAGAGGTTAGAGACGGCTCAATAAATATCTAAGGATTTCCTCAGAATTACCCAACTTGAGTTATGAGTACAAATGAGATCTTTTTAACTTTCGTAAGGAAAGAGGAAGAAAAAACCACTTTAATCATAATTATTTATTCAGTATTTTATGGATATATTTGCCGTTATATACAGAAATTAGAATCATTTTTTCTCGAGCCGTATGAGGATAAAACCTCCTATACGTTTCTAGGGGGGGCATTGTTTATCTACATCTATCCCGATGAGCCATCTATCGAATCGTTGCAATTGATGTTCGATCCCGAAGAGAAGGAAGAGATCTTCGGAAGGTAGGTTTTTACGATCCGATAAAGAATCAAACCTATTCAAATGTTCCCGCTATTCTATATTTCCTTGAAAATGGCGCTCAACCCACAGTAACTGTTCATGATATTTTAAGGAAGACAGAATTATTTAAAGAAGGAATATTGGGTTAACTGTTAATTTAATTAAATTAAAAAAATTGAATAAAAAAGAGAGGGGACTAGCATCTATCTTTGTATAATTATTTCTCCATAATTTGTTTGCTCTTTTTTTTGCTCACTTATTATTTTATTATTTATTGTTATTGTAGTAATTTAATTTACCGACAAAGACAGGGTCAATTTTGGTTATTGTACCTGTACCTCTTTTGATTGAATCAACTCGATATTTTTCTCTACCCTGCCTTTATTTATTTTTGCATTCAAATTTATTTTTTTATTTAGATTGTGCTAATCTAACACAAGGCCTTAATTTGATTTATTTAGAATTTTTTTCTCAGCATTCTATTCATATTGACAATGGTGTACCGAACAAATATAATTTGATCATAGATAAATAAAATGGATCTGTTTATTCCTGCCTTATATTTATTTTTCCTTTGCTTTAGCCTTAGTCACCTTAGTCATAAGGATGTGTTTACTGAATTTACTGGTATACAAGACGTAAAAAAAAAAATAGAATGGATCAAGAGAAAAATGGGTATAAGTTTTAATTATAGATATTTAGATATATCTATTGAGAATTTATTATTTTTTAATCCAATCCTACCTATTTTAGTGGATTGGTGTTTATAATTGATTAAAAAAATTTTTCTTTTAAATTTGATTTTTTGCTAGTTCAATCTTTTTTTTTTTTTATCATATCTACAATCCGGGTTGCTAACTCAACGGTAGAGTACTCGGCTTTTAAGTGCGACTATGATCTTTTACACATTTGGATGAAGCAACGAATTCGTCCAGACTATTGGTAGAGTCTATATAAGACCACGACTGATCTTAAAAGGTAATGAAGGAAAAAACAGCATGTCGTAATAATTGTTTTTATTTTTGGAAGGAGACAAAAGAAATTTACAGTTGGGTCTAGTGAATAAATGGATATCGTCTTTTAGCCCTAATTTTGGTAAAACAAAAAGCAACGAGCTTATATTCTTAAAATTGGAATAATTACCCGATCTAATTTGGATGTTAAAAATAGATTAGTGCCAGTGCAGAAAAAGGTTTTTATGCGAGTGAATCATTGATTATTTTTTATTTTTTTATGAAAAAAAAATCCTAACTATTCTCTTTGGAGACGGATGTGTAGAAGAAACAGTATACTGATAAAGTAAAGAGAATCTAATTTTTTCCAAAATCAAAAGAGCGATCAGGTTGCAAAAATAAAGGATTTTTTACTCTCTTGTAATTTTAACAAAGGATAAAACCTATTGTATAGAAAAGGAGAGGAAAAGGATCCTGTTGATTGGATTCTAGGTCTCCGGGGTCTATCTTTATTTCTTAACTATATATACTGTAATTATATACCCTGTTCGGACCATATTGCACTATGTATCATTCACTATGTATCATTTGATAACCCAAGAAATGCCTCCTGTCTTGTGTCTCTGTTTCAAGTAGAAAAATGTAAATGGAAGAATTACAAGGGTATTTAAAAAAAGATAGATCTCCGCAACAACACTTCCTATATCCGCTTCTCTTGCAGGAGTATATTTACACACTTGCTCATGATGATAGTTTAAATGGTTCGATTTTTTACGAACCTATCGAATTTATTGGTTATAACAATAAATTGAGTTTAGTACTTGTAAAACGTTTAATTATTCGAATGTATCAACAGAATTTTTTGATTGATTTGGTTAATGATTCTAATCAAAATAGATTCGGTGGACACACCAATTATTTTTATTCTCATTTTTTTTATTCTCAAATGGTATCAAAGGGTTTTTCAGTCATTGTGGAAATTCCATTCTCGCTACGATTAGTATCTTCCTCCGAAGAAAAAGAAATACCAAAATCTCAGAATTTAGGATCTATTCATTCAATATTTCCTTTTTTAGAGGACAAATTATCTCATTTAAATAATGTTTCAGATATACTAATACCCCATCCTATCCATTTTGAAATTTTGGTTCAAATCCTTCAATGCTGGATTCAAGATATTTCCTCTTTACATTTATTGCGATTCTTTCTACATAAATATCAGAATCTGAATAAAACTATTCAGAGTAATAAAACTATTTATGTTTTTTCAAAAGAAAATAAAAGACTATTTTGGTTCCTGTACAATTCTTATGTATCTGAATGCGAATTTTTATTAGTTTTTTTTCATAAACAATCCTGTTATTTACGATCAACATCTTCTGGAGCCTTTCTTGAACGTTCACATTTCTATGGAAAAATGGAACATATTATAATAGTGTGTTGTAATAATTTTCAGAAGACCCTGTGGCCTGTCAAGG